TTGGACACGTAATGGATCTTGAAGTACTATTTCTGCATCTCCCTGACCAAATCCACCCACATTAGGATTACTCGTTAATGGTTGATCCAATTTTATGGATTCACCCTCTGAAACAAGAACTTCTGGTCCCGGAGGGATAATATCAACCACTTCACGTCCATCCGATGGATCTGTTATGGTTATTTCATACCCCCCTTTTTCTTTTCGTATGATTTTACTTACTATGCCCGCCCCTGTAGCATTATAAACTGTATTGTTACTCTTGCTTCCGTCGGGATAAATCTGTCCCCTTCCCCTATTCCCCCCTACGTATATAGGATATTTTAAGAAGTGAACATCTTTCTTAGTAGCGGGGTCGGGGGAAAGAATAGGAAAGGTGATTTCACTATATTTCTGACCGGGGACAGGCCCTATCACAAGAATATTTTGTTTATTAGGGCGATAGCTCTGAAAAGACAAATTGCCTATCTTTTCTTTCATCTCGGGAGAAATACGATCGGGAGGAGCTAATTCAAACCCCTCCGGTAAAATAAGAACAGCCCCTACATTCAAACCCCCTTTCTTACCATTAGCAAGAACTTGTTTCACTTGCTTATCATAAGGAATTCGAACAACTGCTTCAAATACAGTATCAGGGAGTACCGCCTGTGGAACCTCAATATCCACGGGCTTATTAGCTAAATGGCAGTTGGCACATACAATACGCCCAGTCGCTTCTCGTGGATTTTCATAACCCTGCTGCGCAAAAATGGGATATGCACTTGAAATGGATGTCCGAGTTATGATATATATCATGAGTGATACGGAAATAGATCGAGTAATATGTTCCTTTATCCAAGAAAAAGTCTTTCTAGTTTGCATGGTCTAATCATTGATCCGAAAATTTCTACAATAAATTTGGCAGGTCTCTAGTATAGTTCCCTGTCCACGATTCTGCTATTTATTGGAATCATTTTACTAGAATACTAGAGTATAAGTATACTATGAAAATAGTATGAAAATCGCCTGTTTTTAATACTTCTGTAGAACTACAAAGTAAGAAACATTCTAATTGGATTAATATCGGCGGATCTTTTATCAATCATTCATTGAATGATAAATAACTACAAGTGACGGAGATACACGATTTAAATAATGAAAAATCCAATATTTAAAAATAGTATCGAGAATAACTGGAAAAGTGGAAACAAGACCAGATATAATTTGATCATTATGACCAAATCCAAAATCTTTGTAGACAGAACCAATCATTAGTTCCCAACCATGGGGTGAATGAAATCCGATACATAAATCGGTTAATAAAAGAATCAAAAAAGCTTTGACTGTATCACTTAAGTTATATAGGAATTCTTGAGTCCAAGAGTTAAGAATAACAAGTTCTTGATTACCTAAAATAGAATAACCGGTTAGAATAACAAAACAGATTAGATTTGTTGAGAAGTGCAAAATCGTATGGATACGATCCTCATTGTGTATCTTGATTAATTGGATCGTTTCTTTGTGGATTTCTATAGGAAGCTTTTGTAGATGTGTCTCCGAGTATTCCTTGATTATTTCTTCCAAGAAGAGGATTTCCTCTAATTCTATGAACTTTTCTAGAAAACTTTTTTCTTGCATATCATTCAAAAAATTTTCGGATTGACCCGTATTCGACCAACTAGTAACCCAAGATTCCATACTTTTAGTAAATGAGAGAGAAATCCACCAGGGCAGAAATACTATAGATGCAAGATACAAAAGAGGAGTGAATACTTTCTTTTTTGCCATTTTTAACCTGTGAATTTTTAATTAACCCACTTCATTTGTCGACTCTATGTGATCCAATATTTCTTTCAAACCAAACATGAGTTCTAGACAAGGTATCAAACCTATGAATCTATTTTCTTTGTGATTTTGTTTGAATCTAGAAAGAATACAGAAATAGACTAAGACTCCACTTGGAATTCGACTGAAGAAATAATACAAAATTGTGTTTCCAGATATCTCAATTCATCAAATTCCAAACAAAACACGTGTCTCCTTTCGATCAATGAACAAAAGAAGTCCTTTAAGGAATGAATATTGTTGAGATTTGGAGACGTAAAGAACTCTTTTTCTATCAAAATATCCAATATTTCAAAAAAATTCCAAGGAGTTTCCATAGTCAAGAATAGAATAATTGAGAGAAAGATATTGTGATGATCAAAAAATCGATTGACAAAAAGAAAAGAATTTACAAGATATGATTTATCTGCATCTAAAGTATCACTTAGTTATAGAAAAAAACAAGATTCTTGTATTTTTCCCTCCTGCGGAGAAAGCATTCGTTCTTCAGCCCAATCCCTTTCTCAAAAGACTTCAATTGGTACGCGCAAGAAATAGGCCAATTCCGCGGCTTTTTGTTCAATTTCTCGTGGAGTCAAATTCTCATCAGTACGGGTCAACGGAATAGCCCCCCGGCCTCTGATGTCCATATAAAGGATACGGCGAGCATAAATACCCTCTTTAACTTCTATTCTAACGGATTGAATATCTTTTATACGGAATCGGAGGAATATGCGACGATTTTTTCCAGGAAATCCCCACCGAAAAATACACACCATTCCTTCCTTTCTATCGAATTGATCATAACCACAACCTACATTCCAGGAAATTGTGCACCACAAGTAGGAACTAATAAAGAGACCTGCGATCCCGTAGAAAGACATCACGATCCCTTGTGGAAAAAAAAGGATTTGCTGAGACGGAACAAAAGATATCAAATTTCTACCAAGATAACTGGAAGTTCCAACCAATAAGAATCCTAATGAACCTAAAAAAACGATAAGCGCCCAGCAAAAATTACTTAGTTTTCGAGACCCCGTTATAAGTTCTATCCATATATGTTCTGATCGCCAACTCATACTTGATCCGATTGCATTTTATTGGAATTGAGAGAATACCCAAAATGGTTTTGACTTTCCTTTTTTGTTTCCGAATGAACTTTCATCAACTAGCACTAGTTTAATGTGAACTAGCACTAGTTTGATGGGAACCTTTAGGAGTAATTCCTCAAATTGGTTAGATCTAAAATAATAACACACCCTTCCTATGATCCCAATATACAGATATACATATAGATCCGCCAACTTTACATTTTGGGTATCCAGCAGTCCTGATCTATTTCAAACCAGCTGGAATTCGGTTACCCATAGATCATTTTCTGCAGGCATAAGAGCTTTTTCCTTTATGTTCGTCAGAAATCACATGTTCTACCTTATTTCCCGAAATAAATATATGGGTTATGCTACAAGTCTAAGTTTCAAAAAAACGGATGAGATTGGGTCCCCTCAGATCTAAACAATCTTGTTTTTTTGAACATGAAGAAATAAAGAAGCCATTGCAATTGCCGGAAATACTAGGCCTACTAAAGGCACAAAAATAGAGGGAAATTGGAAAGTTGTCATAAAATGGGTACCTCGATTTACTATTTGTACCTGTTCTTATTGTTTTTAATATCATATTTATTATTTATACTAATTATAATTAATAATTGTAATTAGTATGAATTCTTAGTTATTATGAATTCATTCAATTTGAAAATTCTTATTACAGATATAAGTATCTAATTGAGTATATAGAATAAGTCCAAGGAATGTAGAACGCAAAAAATGGACTTATTCGTCTATCTACATGAAAGATACATATGATAATCCATTTGATTATTTTTCTTCATTTCTTTGTGTTTTGTTATTGTCTTCGAATTTAATATTAATAGGAGTTTCTTACAAATTATTGAAAGATTCATTAGAATGTGGCACAACCGGGATTTTTAGTGAAAATAGGATTTTCGGGGGATGAAGAAAGATACAAAACCATATATCTATTTTTTTCTATATTTGAATTTGATTCTATACCTAAGACAAAATGCGTTTTATTTGCCTAATTTCACGAAAGGAAGAACTCGTGTTTTTATCTTGTTGATAGAGACTTCTTAATTAGTAATCGGGAATCCAGGTAAAAAAAAGAGTTATCCACCACTTTTTATTCTTTTTACAATTAGATCTTAGGTCACCAAAGAAAACTTCATTCTTAGTTACTTTGATTCCGATAAGCAAACTACTTGTTTGCTACAAATAATTGAACCTAGTGCATTGAATTGGAATTCAAGGGAAAGAAGGCGTGGAGCTTAAATAACTCACTCAGAACACTTTTTAAAAGATTACGTGGTACGATTAGGTCAAATAAGCCCTTCTGGAATAAATATTCAGAAGCTTGTGAACCTTCGGGTATCGTTTTATTCAATGTTTGTTCAATTACTCTTTTACCCGCAAATGCAATGTAGGAATTTGGTTCTGCAATAATAATATCTCCCAACATACCAAAACTAGCTGTTACCCCGCCGGTAGTAGGAGATGTAAGGATTGATACATACAATAACTTTTTATTTGATTGGTAATCATATAAGGCAGACGAGATTTTAGCCATTTGCATCAAGCTCAAACTTCCTTCTTGCATGCGCGCCCCCCCCGAAGCGCACACTATAATAAGAGGTATAAATTGATTGGTAGCGTACTCAATCAAACGGGTTATTTTCTCCCCGACTACGGAGCCCATACTACCCCCCATAAATTTAAAATCCATAACCCCAATTGCTACGGGAATACCATTTAGTTGACCTACGCCTGTTTGAACAGCCTCGGTTAATCCTATGTTTCTTTGATAAAAATCAATACGATCTTTATAAGTCTCCTCCTCCGAATGAAATCCAATGGGATCCCCGGAGACCATGTCTTCATCCATAGGATCCCAAGTACCGGGGTCGATCAAAACTTCGATTCTTTCTGAACTACTCATTTTCAAATGATATCCACATTGTTCACAAATATTAATTTGTGATTTCAAAAGTTTCTTATAATTTAATCCATAACAATTTTCGCATTGAACCCACAACTGCTTGTATTTTTGAGTTTCATCGAGATCGCTAGCTCTTAGAGTTAAATCACTACTCTTCGCGCGGGTTCGTATACTGGGTTCACTAC